TAGGATTGGATCATCAAAGAATCATCCAAATTAGAGTGTTGCGATTTTTCGTGGGGGGGATTTCCAATTTAATGAGATTTTGAAAGGAGGGTTCATTTAATTGAAAATGAAATAACTAAAGTTTTCTCTTTTGCTGAAGAATTTTTGATAGCTACGGATCACAAAAAACACTAAAATCATAACAGAAAAAAGCATTGTGGAAAAATAGATAGTTTCTTTTTTAGTTCCGAAAATGAAACGAAAATTCAAATAGAAAAATAAAAAGAATGTAAATAGTCTTTCTTCTTTTTGTTGTTGCTTGAATATTTTATATTCAATTGAATATAATAAATAACAAGCATTTTTGTGTTCAAATAAAATAAATCATTATTTATCTATAATTCGTTGGAACAAAAAAAGGGGCCCGGCTAGGTACTGACCAGGCCGGGCCATCAGAATAAGAAGGGCCTTTCGAACAAAATCAACACAAAGATGTCTTCTTTTTTTTTCGTTATTTTTATTTATAGGCTCGTTCGAGCCCTTCCTTTATCTAAAAGAAATTCCTGATTTGTATATCTCTATAGAATAGAGAAAGAAAGACTCCTTACATTATGTGTAATGTAGTAATTCTCTTTTTCAATTGGGAGAGATGGCTGAGTGGACTAAAGCGTCGGATTGCTAATCCGTTGTACGAGTTATTCGTACCGAGGGTTCGAATCCCTCTCTTTCCGGTTCCGTTGATGACTTGATTTATTTCTTTTTTTTTTTTTTGCAAATTTTTGAAATCTTAGTTAAACGTGTGGAATAGATAAAATCCTAAGAAAATTTGCAAATTAACCAAGGAAAAACCCTTGCATTTTATTCTTCACGTCCAGGATTACGTCCTGGATCATTAGATAGGAATCCAAAGATGAAGAGAGAAACAAAAAATATCACTACGGTATAAACGAAGAGTTTCAGAGTAAGCATTACACAATCTCCAAGATGATTTTTTTTGAAAAAAAAAAAAGAGAATAGATCTTCCATTTTTATACCACATATCCTATTTTGACACCAAGAAATAAGGTTTTTCTAGAAATAGAAATGAATTGTCAGAAATTCATTTGGAATAAGAGTTTTTCATTAACAAAAATTTCTTTCATATCCAAATTCGATATTGTGGGAGACCCTAATATTATTAATATAATAATAATAGGGTTAGGGTCTTTCACTGGAAAGGGGTCAAAAAAAGGAGGAAATGGGGTAAGCCGCGACTATCCAAGAATTTCAATGCGTGAATCGAGGGTTCAGACTCTAAAACTTATCTGATTTTATCAATTGTTAGAGAATTTTTTCTCGAAGAAATCATGAATTTTCTAGGATATTATTAAGGATCTCATCGAAAACTTACAGCAGCTTGCCAAACAAAGGCTAAGAGAAAAAAAAACAGAGGTATGACTGGCATAACATCTACGATTGGATTCAAAAAAGCATAGGCTTCGGGCAATTTGCCTAAGAAAAAACTACTCGAATAAAGGGCAGAATTAAGACAAATACAGATCAAACTAAAGATATTAAGCATAACAGACATTTTGTTATTGGAGATAATTGCATTTTGATTGAGTTATTGATATAAGGAAAAAGGAAGAAAGGAAGTAAGGTATACAAAAAATCCTTCTTTTTCTTTGAACCCACCCAATAAAAAATCCTCCAATTCTCAAAGGAGAATAGAAGAAATCATACTTTCATACAATATCTTAATTGAATTATATGTAATGATCAATAAATTAAGTAGAATTCTATATCTATATGGATTAAAATCCTAGAATAATAATCTATTATATAGATATTTGGACTGGAGTTGACAAACAACCAATAACAATATTATTGTTTCTTAGTGTAGATTAGAAATTGATAATGGGGCGTGGCCAAGTGGTAAGGCAACGGGTTTTGGTCCCGCTATTCGGAGGTTCGAATCCTTCCGTCCCAGAGCCATATCCATTTTTTTAGAATTTTAGAAAAAAAAAATTGTTTTCTTGAACAACTTTTTTTTTGAAGTCTAATTTTAGATGGAATGCAATTCTTTTCTATCTTATACGAATCATATCTTTTTTCACAAACGGAACTGAATCGAGTTCAAATGACACGCATCTGGACCTAAATCTATTTTTTATCAGGTAAGCTGAGAACATGGATCAAAACAAAAGAGTTTGAATTCCAAAAAGTTGGGTGGGCTTTTCATCATATGTTCATTCCCTTTGATATTTAGGGAAGTTAGTTACTTGGAAAAACTTCCCATCCCATATCTATTTGAATTTTCAATGATGGATGTATTTTGAATCGAGATGCAAAAGAATCTATATTCCCTATTTCTTATTATTTATCCCGTAAATGAGGGAGTCTAATTAGTAATTTTCTTTTTCTCGAGATCTCTCAATTCGAAACAAGAGCGAGTTCTTGGTACTAATTTAATTCAATCAATAGGACTAAGTCTCTTAGTGGGTTAGACTAAAGCTTGACTAAATTTGGACTTATTGTTTGTCTTTGTAACTAGACAGGTAATTTCCCATACCGGATCAGGATTCCTTTTTTTATGCTCTATCATTCCCATAGAAAGAATAGGGGAGTGGATAGGAGATAATCAGTATTAATTTGAATATCTGTTCAAATCTCATTAACAAATGATCCAAAAACATATTTCTATATGTTATGGAATCGATGTATTTTCTTTGAATCTCGTTTTTTATTTTATTTAGGTCTTTTTTTTGTTTGGCTATAATGAAGAATTGTAAATCTATGTAACGATTGGATTGAGGCAGGGGGGATTTATCCTATCCCTTTTATTCACTTTATGACAAGATTCGATTATTGAAATATTACTCAACCCCATGTAAAACAAAATACATATAAAATATGGAAATGTTTAGCTTAAAATGTTTAGCTTATATGTATGTATCGTTCTATTTCAATGACAATAGTCTTTCGGTTTTTGTGAAAAAGGTTTGGGATCCCTTAAATTTTGGAAACTCCAATTAGTGAAATTTAGTATTATAGAATATCTATAACAGTGACAATTGTTCAGTCTAGTTGATAGATACGAAAACCCTTCTCTATGTTTTCGATTTTGATTTTTGCAATCAGATGAAAAGAATAAAGATTCCAATCTTACCTTACATCAGTTTTTTATCCATCTCATGAAAAAAATGGGATTTCTTTCTTCTTTTCTGTGATCTATTTATCTATTTGAAATCAGTGATGGGTCGATTAAAAAAAAGACTTATCTTTTAATGATGTCTAAATAGGAACCTTTTTACATTCGAAATAGTTTTGAAAACTATTTCGAATGATTCCTTGTAAGTTGAATCTTTGGTACTCAAAAAGTAGGAAATAGGTCAATCTATCCTATTGAGTCACTTGAAGTTGCAGACTCAAAAAGAACTTATTTATTTATTCGTTTATCTATTTCTTTATATATATGTTAAAGATGGTGTCTTGCTAAGACTTCGTCAGAAAAATCTTTCCACATATCATATATAGAAGAAAAAGTCTAGATTACACGATGTCTATGTACAACTGAACCAATGACTATTCATGATTCCATGATTGAATCAATTTCATACCGGTTCCAAATTAGAGGAATGTTATGGTAAAACTTCGTTTGAAACGATATGGTAGAAAGCAACGTGCGACTTGAAGGACAGATCCGTTGTGGATTTTTACATCCGCTATTTTATATTTAATATTTATATAGGAATGAAGGTGCTCTTGGCTCGACATCGTTTGTTCTGTTCCACTTGAACCCTTCGTTTTTTGTTGGGTTGTAAATAGTCCACGATGGAGCTCGAGTAGAAAGGATTAATTTATTTCTCGGGGGCAAGGATCTAGGGTTAATGCCAATCAATAAATTGGAACAACTTCGTAAATATATCTTCGATATAGAAATGGAAAGGATCCAATTTGAGCAAGTTTCCAATTCAAAAGCAAAAACTGTTGGAATTGATCAAAGGTTTTCGATCCAAAGTGTATCGCGCGGGAATCAACTGTCCGTAGGATTCTTTGATAGAAAGAGAAATCACAAAAAAGGGTATGTTGCTGCCATTTTGAAAGGATTAAGAAGCACCGAAGTAATGTCTAAACCCAATGATTTAAACTAAAGATAAAGGATCCCAGAACAAGGAAACACCATTTGAATTGTCTCGGTAGTCTCAATAACTGGATCAGACTGAAGAATCAAAATAGAATTTTAAACGAGACAAACAAAAGGGGGTAAAGACCACTCAATAAATGAAATTGATTAAAGATTTTTTCCTTTAAGCTATTTGAGAGTTATCCAACTTGAGTTATGAGTACGAATGGTTTCTTTTTCATTTTCAGGAAGGAAGACAAAAAAAAAGACTTAAATCATAGTCTAATTGATTTTATAGGCTCATTTGTCATTTATTAGAATTCCATACATAGACAAAACTGCGAATCAAATCATTTTTTCTCGAGCCGTACGAGGAGAAAACTTCCTATACGTTTCTAGGGGGGGTATTGTTCATCTACATCTATCCCAATGAGCCGTCTATCGAATCGTTGCAATTGATGTTCGATCCCGAAGAGAAGGAAAAGATCTTCGAAAAGTAGGTTTTTATGATCCACTGAAGAATCAAACTTATTTAAATGTTCCTGCTATTCTGTATTTCCTTGAAAAGGGTGCTCAACCTACAGGAACTGTTCAGGATATTTTAAAGAAGGCAGAAGTTTTTAAGGAACTTCGACCTAATCAAACGAAATTCAATTAAAGAAATACCAAGGGGGGGGGGGGTAGTGATTTGTATATAACTTTGTATAACTTTTCTCTACTATTTTTTTATTTCCCCCCTTAATCCTGCTTTATTCGTATCTATTTCTCATTGCTTCTGTCGAATTCCACGGTCGATAACAACAAAACCTTAGTTTATTGCTCATATAAATCTCAAATTCGGACATTTCATTGCTTTCAATTATGTGGTTTTCGTTGGAATTTGACTAACCAACAAGGAATCCAGTTTGCTTATTCC